CAGCAAAGAAAGTACATTACATTAGGGATTGGCGACTTACCCATTCAGTGACTTTGGCACTGGACGTTCTCAAAATGGGTACTATCGGGTCGGGTGAATTAGAGAATAGACAGACGTCTGTTGGCATTCCAGCCTTCCTTCTCCTTTCAGGGCCTATCCGAAAGAGGATCGTACCTCTTGGTCGTGAATATCTGAATAGGACGAACCCGCCTCCGTGGATATCTTTGCTTCGGAACAAAGCAATTAGAATTAGGCTCGGTCAACTGGAATGTGTATTATCCGTATGGGAGATCTTCCATCCATCGACCTGAGACGAAGAGAAAGGTCTATCTATCTTCTTTAGTTATTCAATGAAACCAATGATTCGTTATTGGAGCAGATAGCAACAACCATTTCAGCGGACATGCGTATTTTCCGATGGATTTACATGGTTTCATTAGTATAAATTGTTTGATGTAGCGAGTAATAGGCTCTTTCGCCGTTCAAGAATTCTTGTTTAAGCAGTTCATATCATCCACACATAGTGATCTAAGATTTCAATTCTTCCATGTTTCAACAGTAGCATATTGTTCCACGGAGTTAAGGCCAAAAAGATGGAAGAAACAAGTGTTTCCACGACTCTACCATCCGGCCAATTCTGTTCCACTTAATCCCCTTTTCATGGGCACATATCTTTACGGCTAAGGAATGGGGAATCTTTCTCCTGTTACATGAATCAAATGTTTCATTTCATCCGGGAAAAGCCATCTCTTTCTCAACAATGTCTTTGTCATTTGATCCAATAGCGTTCCGTTAGATAGGAACAGATTTGATAAATACTGATAACTCTCGGATAGAGTATTAGAACGGAAAGGTCCATTAGATAATGAACTATTGGTTCTAAACCATCTCTGGCGATGAATCAACAATTCGAAGTGCTTTTCTTGCGTATTCTTGATGAACCAGCGTTTATATATAGATGTAGGAGGATTTGTTTGGGAAGCAATAAGCCCCTTTGACATCTCTTCATCTGCAAAGAATTCTCGACGTGAAAACACAGAGACAGAGGGCTGATCTTTGAATAGGGAAAAGAATGGATCCGCAGGGTCCCAAATGAATTGGCTTGTTCGAAAAAAGCCTTGTTCTTTGGAAGATCTATCTCGTGTCTGGTACTGCATGGTTTCACTCTGCAAGAACTCCGAATCATTCTCTTGAAGCTCATCCTCTTTATGATAAATGATCCATTTGCCCCGAAATGACCCAGTCCAATAGGGAAATCCCAATTCAGTGGGCCTTTCGATACAATCAAATAGATTAGGGCGCCATATTCTAGGAGCCCAAACTATGTGATTGAATAAATCCTCCTCTATCTGTTGCGGATCGAGGGCCCCTTCCCCTTCTTCAAACTCCGATTCGTATTTTTCATATAGAAATCTCTGATCAACGATAGAACAAGATCCATTTTGCATCATATCTAACTGATTCCTTGGTTCGGACCGAAGAAGTAATGTCACTCGATTATTATCAAACTGACTGCAATATTTTTCTGTCCGTGAGGATCCCGCCAGAGCCAGAGTGCCTTCTACTTCTAATAGTAATAATAGTAATAGGCCATGAACTAGATCAGAATCATTCTCAACGAATCCATAAGAAGTGATCCAATTTTTTTCATCGTGTCTGGATGAAGACCAAAGATCTTGAGCGACCGATCCGGCAGAACAACTCAAAAGATAAAGAAGTATCGTTAATTTCTTCATGCTCGTTCCAAGTTCGAAGTACCATTTGTACAAATAAGAATCCCCTCCCTTACATGATTTCTTCTTCATATAGATAGATATAGGATCTATGGGGCAATTACTTAGAAGTACATTTTGTGTAACAGCCCTTCCTATCTGATAGAAAAGGATCCCATGATCCTGAACCGATCTTATCTGGGATCGAAAATCCCAAGTTTTTCTATGAAGAGCTGATCTAATTGTATTAGTTTCTATAATGGATTTCTTCTGTGTAATACTAATTGATAGGGCCTCATTGATAAGTGCTACAAGATCTCGCGCATTGGAACCCATGGTTATGGACCCGAATCCGTTAGTATGGAACATCTTCTTTTCCAAGTGAAATCCCCTAGTATATGAAAGAATGAAAAAGTGCTTTCGTTGTTGTGGAAGAAGAAGCCTTCGTATCTTAATGCATGTATTTAATTTATTCGGAGCTATTAGAGCGGGATCCACTTTTTGGGGAATATGAGTCGAAGCAATAACAAGAATCTTTCCAGTGTAACATCTTTCACAATCCCTGGAGAGATAGTTCTCTAATAGACCGAGGGATAAGTAATTCGACTCATTCACATGCAGATCATGAATGTTTGGAATCCATATTATGCAAGGAGACATTGCTTTTGCTAATTCGAATTGAAGGGTGATATCAAATAGGTCTATTTTCGGCGTCATATACATAGTTAGCACATTCGTCATAGTTAGCAGCTCCGTATCAATATCAAGGTCATCATCACTATCATCAA